AAATATCCTCTAATGTCGAGGGAATTGCACGTATAGAGATTCAAAAAAGAATCGATTTGATTCAGGTCATAATCTATATGGGATTCCCCAAGTTATTAATAGAAGACAGGACTCGAAGAATCGAAGAATTACAGATGAATGTACAAAAAGAACTCAATTGTGTAAACCGAAAACTCAACATTGCTATTAGAAGAATTTCAAATCCTTATGGGCACCCCAATATTCTTGCAGAATTTATAGCCGGACAATTAAAGAATAGAGTTTCATTTCGCAAAGCAATGAAAAAAGCTATTGAATTAACTGAACAGGCAGGTACAAAAGGAATTCAAGTACAAATTGCAGGGCGTATCGACGGAAAAGAAATTGCACGTGTTGAATGGATCAGAGAAGGTAGGGTTCCTCTACAAACCATTCGAGCTAAAATTGATTATTGTGCCTACGCAGTTCGAACTATCTATGGGGTATTAGGCATCAAAATTTGGATATTTGTAGACGAGGAATAATAAGAACTTACTTTACTTGTATTTAGTTCTATCTGGTGATAAAACAAAAAAAGGCAAACTCTTTCATTCCTTTTCTGTTAAATAAAAAAAAAAAAATGAACAATTCTATAAGGTTGAATAAAAATTCGATTAATCGTTTGATATAATTGCTATGCTTAGTGTGTGACTCGTTGGTTTTTTTAGGATTATAGGATTCAACAAAATCGACCGGCCCGTAGTACGAACTGATAACTATAGAACTAATAATCAACTCATCGCTTCGCATTATCTGGATATAAGGAACCAGTCAAGATATGATATATGAGTCATATCATTGTAGCAACTGAAATCTTTTTTGCATAAACACAAAAGAAAAACCAATCTGATTATGAGTTGTAAAGCAATAAAAGTATACAGATAAATGGAAGGGTGAGAGAAAGATAGGAAAAGAAATATCAATGATATATAATTCCAATATGTAAGGTCTATGAGTCATCTCATATAAAGGAAATGTAATAAAGCATCAATACTGATTGATCCATAATTAGACAAATCGGTGCATAGAAGAAAAAATCAAGAGCCCTGAGCCAATAAAGACTGAGAAGGTTGACTCAAGAAAAAAATTTCATTCATTAATAAATTTCATTTAAGGGCTCCGTTGTAGAATTCAGACCTAACCATTAATCGAGAAGTGGTGGGGACGACAGAACCTGTGAATGCATAAGATTCTATTGAAAACGAATCCTAATGATTCATTGGGTAGGATGGCGGAACGAACCAGAAACCTATTCATTTATTCTGAGAGGTCATGTCATAGACTAATCTTACAATTGAATGTTGAAAGAGTAAATATTCGCCCGCGAATTTTTTTTTATTTCTAAATTTTACTAAATTTTAGTCGATTCGATATGATAATACAAAGGAAAAAGAAAATAAAGATTCATTATAACGTTATATAAAAACGACATTATCTATAAATAGAAGACGTGTTTAATTATATATTAAAACACAAAAAATTTAAAATTTATAATAGATATAGATTAGATAAAATTTAAAAGAATACCACGATTCCGTATATTATTCACCGTGTATATTATTTTTTAATTGTTTAATTCGCGAGGAGCTGGATGAGAAGAAACTCTCATGTCCAGTTCTGTAGTAGAGATGGATGGAATTGATAAACAACCATCAACTATAACCCCAAAAGAACCAGATTCCGTAAACAACATAGAGGAAGAATGAAAGGAATATCTTATCGAGGCAATCGTATTTGCTTCGGTAGATACGCTCTTCAAGCGCTTGAACCCGCTTGGATCACATCTAGACAAATAGAAGCAGGGCGGCGAGCAATGACACGAAACGCACGCCGCGGTGGAAAAATATGGGTACGCATATTTCCAGACAAACCCGTTACAGTAAGACCTACAGAAACACGTATGGGTTCGGGTAAAGGATCTCCCGAATATTGGGTAGCTGTTGTTAAACCCGGTAGAATACTTTATGAAATGAGCGGAGTAGCAGAAAATATAGCCAGAAGGGCAATTTCAATAGCGGCATCCAAAATGCCTATACGAACTCAATTCATTCTTTCGGGATAGGGATGTAGAAACAAAGGAAAGGGGTCTTTTGTATGAAAAAAAAAAAAAATTGCAGGTTTTTTGTTTTGAAAAAATAATATTTCTTTTTTTTTATTTAGACCCTTGCATTGAAAACAAAAAAAATCGATAAAAAAACGATATGATTCAACCTCAAACCCATTTGAATGTAGCGGATAACAGCGGAGCCCGAGAATTGATGTGTATTCGAATCATAGGAGCTAGTAATCGACGATATGCTCATATTGGTGACGTTATTGTTGCTGTAATCAAGGAAGCCGTACCAAATACACCTCTAGAAAGATCAGAAGTAATCCGAGCTGTAATTGTACGTACTTGTAAAGAACTCAAACGCGACAACGGTATGATAATACGATATGATGACAATGCTGCAGTTGTTATTGATCAAGAAGGAAATCCTAAAGGAACCCGAATTTTTGGCGCGATCGCCCGGGAATTAAGACAGTTAAATTTCACTAAAATAGTTTCATTAGCACCCGAAGTATTATAAGGGAAGGCCGTAATATAGTTATAGTATTTGGTATTTGAATGAAACCGATTAATTAGTAGATTTTTTATATATCACGTATATACCTTTAATAATTCAGAAATAAAGATAAATAAAAAAAGAAAAAGAGCATGTTGATTATATCAAAATTTGGGGGCAACAAAAATCTTAGTTTATCATGAGTAAAGACACTATTGCTGACATAATAACCGCTATACGAAATGCTGACATGAATAAAAAAAGAACAGTTCGAATACCATCTACTAACATCACTGAAAATATTGTTAAAATCCTTTTACAAGAAGGTTTTATTGAAAACGTGAGAAAACATCAGGAAAGCAATAAATATTTTTTGGTTTTAACACTACGACATAGAAGAAATAGAAAAGGATCGTATAGAACTGTTTTAAATTTAAAACGGATCAGTCGACCCGGTTTACGAATATATTCTAACTATCAAAAAATTCCTAGAATTTTAGGCGGAATGGGGATTGTAATTCTTTCTACTTCTCGAGGTATAATGACAGACCGAAGGGCTCGAATAGAAGGAATCGGCGGAGAAATTTTGTGTTATATATGGTAATCTTTCTGATAGACGAATTATACGCAGAACTTTCATATTTGTGAAAAAGAGAAAGGACAACTTTATAATATTACCCCTCTTACATTAGTTGATACTTCAAAGCGGTTTTACCTGGAATGAAACAAAAAAAAGATTCATGAGGGTTTAATTACTGAACAACTTACCAATGGTATGTATCTTCCGGGTTCGTTTAGATTTGAGATAATGCAAATATGATTCTGGCTTTTGTTTCGGAAAGGATTCGACGTTGGTTTATACGTATACTACCAAGAAATAGAATAAAAATTGAGGTAAGTCCTTATTTAAACCAAAGGACGTATAGTTTATAGACTCCAAAGCAAAGACTCGAATTATTCGGTGGTTTTTTGAATTTCAACATTCTTTCGTGGGGATACAATTCGAAGTTAAAAATTTCAAGAAACTTATTTTCTTCCAATAAATAGTAAGAAAAGGAATGACAAATATGAAAATAAGGGCCTCTGTTCGTAAAATTTGTGAAAAATGTCGATTGATCCGTAGGCGGGGACGAATTATAGTAATTTGTTCCAACCCGAGACATAAACAAAGACAAGGCTAATCTTTCTAAAGCAAAAAAGACTCTAGAAATCAAAAGTAACCGATGTACAGATGTACAAATAAATAAGTAAAAAAAAAATAAGGATACGTTTTGACATGAAATGGATATATCCATATATCTCTGACTTATATTTATGAGATGATAAAATATGGCAAAACCTATACCAAAAATTGGTTCACGTAGAAATAGACGTATTGGTTCACGTAAGAATGCGCGTAGAGTACCAAAGGGAGTTATTCATGTTCAAGCAAGTTTCAATAATACGATTGTGACTGTTACAGATGTGCGGGGTCGAGTAATTTCTTGGTCCTCCGCCGGGGCTTGTGGATTCAAGGGTACAAGAAGAGGTACACCATTTGCCGCTCAAACCGCAGCAGGAAATGCTATTAGGACAGTAGTGGATCAAGGTATGCAACGAGCAGAAGTCATGATAAAAGGCCCGGGTCTCGGAAGAGATGCGGCATTAAGAGCTATTCGTAGAAGTGGTATACTATTAAGTTTCATACGCGATGTAACCCCTATGCCACATAATGGCTGTAGGCCCCCTAAAAAAAGGCGTGTGTAAAAATAAACATTGAAGAGATTTCAAGAGAAATAAATAATTCAATGATTTGATCAAATAATATACTATGGTTCGAGAGAAAGTAACAGTATCTACTCGGACACTACAGTGGAAGTGTGTTGAATCAAGAGCAGACAGTAAGCGTCTTTATTATGGACGCTTTATTCTGGCCCCACTTATGAAAGGTCAAGCGGATACAATAGGAATTGCGATGCGAAGAGCTTTGCTCGGAGAAATAGAAGGAACATGTATCACACGCGCAAAATCTGAGAAAATACCACATGAATATTCTACCATAATAGGTATTCAAGAATCCGTACATGAAATTTTAATGAATTTGAAAGAAATTGTATTGAGAAGTAATCTATATGGAACTCGTAACGCGTCTATTTGTATCAAGGGTCCTGGATATGTAACTGCTCAAGACATTATCTTACCACCTTCTGTGGAAATCGTTGATAATACACAGCATATAGCTAACCTAACGGAACCAATTAATTTGTGTATTGAATTACAAATTGAGAGGAATCGCGGATATCGTATAAAAACGCCAAATAACTTTCAAGACGGAAGTTATCCTATAGATGCTGTATTCATGCCTGTTCGAAATGCGAATCATAGCATTCATTCTTATGTGAATGGGAATGAAAAACAGGAGATACTTTTTCTCGAAATATGGACAAATGGAAGTTT